GTGTGTTTGKTTTKTTTTTTTTTTTTTTTTTTTTTAATAATAATAAAAAAATATTATATTTAATTTTCTCATTATAATTAAAAAATAATTTTTTAAAAATTTAAAATGTTTAATTTTATGAGGTAAATAACAAATCTTGTAGGGGAGATAGGAAAATTTTTTCTATTGTTTATAATTATAAACTATTAATAAGTTTGATTCTGTCTTTTTTATTAATTAATTTTAAATTAATTATATGTTTATATATAAAATATTATTTTTACAGTAATTTATTTTATTTTTATTTTTATTTTTATCTAGAAATTTAATAAATAGTAGATTAATTTTGTGCCAGCATTCGCGGTTATACAATTTACTTAAATTAATATTTTTGATTAATTTTATTAAGTTTATTTATTTGAATAATAAATTAATTTTATTTAAGTGGAATTTATATTTTTATTTAATTTCTTTATTAATTTATATTAAGTCTCATTTTTAAACTAGGATTAGATACCCTATTATTTTAGGTTAAAATTTATATTTCTGAATATTAATAGTTAAGTTCTATAAAACTCAAAGAATTTGGCGGTAATTTTTCTTTTCAGAGGAACCTGTTTTTTAATTGATAAACCACAATAATTTTTACCTTTTATTTTATTTGTATATCGCTATATTATAGAGTGTTTTATAAAGAAATTTTCTTTTTTTATTAAATTTTATATTAGGTCAAGGTGCAGTTTTTATTAGGTTTACATGGGTTACATTATTTATATTTTTATTGAATAATAAGTTTATAATTTATTTGAAATAGGATTTGTTAGTAATTTAAATATATTAATTTTTTTGAATTTAGCTCTAAATTATGTACATATCGCCCGTCACTCTCAATAAAATGAGATAAGTCGTAACAAAGTAGTTGTACCGGAAGGTGTATCTAGAATGTTCAGATTATAGCTTATATAAAAAGTTTATTATTTACATTAATAAGAAAATATTATTATTTTATCTGATTTTTTTTTATAAATTTTAATTTTTTTATTTTAATCAATTTTTTTAGTATTTTATTAAAATAATTTTATATTTTTAATTCTGTTAAGTTTTTTATTAATAAATTTAGTATAATTATGTAGTACCTTTTGTATCAGGTTAAATTTAATTTTTTATTTATATTATTTCCCCGAAAATAAGATATCTAATTTATTTTTTTTTTTATTGTTGAATTAATATTCATAAATATATTTTAGTAGTTAAATTCTAATCGTTCTTTTTTATATCTGGTTATTTAGGAATTCAATTTAATTGATGATTAAATCAAAATTATTTAATCTTATATAATTTGGGATAATCTTTATTATTTTTTATAATTTAATTATTAAAATATTTATTTATTTTAAAATCTTTTATTAAGTTCTTAATAGATTAATATTTATTTTTTAAAATTTTATTTTATTTATATTTTTACTAAATTAATTTATTAAATATTAATTTCAATAAAATAATGATTTAATTAGTATAATTTATAATTAATTTATAATTAACTCGACAAATTTAATCTTCAACTGTTTATCAAAAACATTTCTTTTAGATTTTAAATTAAAGGTAAATTCTGCCCTATGATATATTTTTAAATGGCTGCAGTATATTGACTGTGCAAAGGTAGCATAATCATTAGTCATTTAATTGTTGACTTGTATGAATGGATAAATGAGGGATTAATTTTTTTTAATTTATTTTTAAAATTTTATTTTTAGGTAAAAAAGCTTTAATTTTTTTTTAGGGACGATAAGACCCTATAGAACTTTATTATAATAAGTATACTTAATTTTTTGGTTAAAATTATATTATAATATTTTATTATTTTTTTATTGGGGTGATAAATAAATTTTTAACTTTATTTTTTTAATTCATTAATTTATGATTTTTTTGATCCAAAATTTTAGATTAAAAGTCTGAGTTACCTTAGGGATAACAGCGTAATTTTAATGGGGAGTTCATATTTATATTAAAGTTTGCGACCTCGATGTTGAATTAAGATAAGTTTGGGGGGTAGATTTTTCATTACTAAGTCTGTTCGACTTTTAAATTCTTACATGATTTGAGTTCAAACCGGTGTAAGCCAGGTTGGTTTCTATCTTAAGATTTTTTTTATCTATTTAGTACGAAAGGACCAATAGGTTCAATTATTATTTGTATTAAATTGAATATATATTATTGATTTGGCAGATTAGTGCATTAAATTTAGAATTTAATAAAGTAATATTTTACATTCAATAATTATTTATATAAGTTCACTTATTTTATTAATTATAGTAATAATTTCAGTTGGATTTTTTACTTTATTAGAACGAAAATTTTTAAGTTATATACAAATTCGTAGGGGTCCAAATAAAGTAGGTTATATAGGTTTATTACAGCCTTTTAGAGATGGATTTAAATTATTTTTAAAGGAATATTGTTGACCAATAAATTCTAATATTTTTATTTATTATATTTGTCCTTTATATATATTATTTCAATCTTTGTTTATTTGGTGTCTTTTTCCTTATTTTATTAATTTAATTGAGTATAATTATTCTATAATATTTTTTTTATGTATTTCTGGAATTGGTGTTTATGGTTTAATTATTTGTGGGTGATCTTCAAATAGAATATATTCTATATTAGGTTGTATTCGAAGAATTTCTCAAGTTATTTCATATGAAGTTTCACTTTCTTTAATTTTACTTTCTTATTTTTTATTATCTGATAGATATAGTTTTATTGATTTTTTTAATATTCAATCAAATTGTTGATTTATTTTTTTTTCTTTTCCTATATTTTTTTGTTGATTTTCTTGTTGTTTAGCTGAGACTAATCGTTCTCCTTTTGATTTTTCTGAAGGTGAAAGAGAATTAGTTTCTGGATTTAATATTGAATATGGTTCGGGTGGATTTGCTCTTCTTTTTATTTCTGAATATTCAAGTATTATTTTTATATGCTTAATTACTAATATAGTTTTTTTTGGTTGTGATTATAATTCTTTTTATTTTTACTTAAAACTTATTTTTTTTTGTTTTATTTTTATTTGAGTTCGTTGTTCTTTGCCACGTTATCGATATGATAAATTAATATATTTAGCTTGAAAATGCTATTTACCTATAAGTTTAAATTATATTCTTTTTTTTATTCTTATTAGGTCTTTTGTTTATTATCATTTTTTTTTGTAAAGTTATTAAATTTCTCTTTCTAATATTTTCAAAATATTTACTTTATATAAGCTAAACAACTAATTTAAAATTTTATCTCATCTTTTTGTTAATATAGGATCTATAATAAAGTATAAAAAATATATTACTGTTAAAATTATACCTGTTGTTGTGTAAGGTGTTTCAACTGGTTGAGCTCCAATTCAAGTTAATAAAATTACTGTTATAACAAAAATTCAAAAATTTATTTGACTTACAGGATAAAATATGATACCTTTGAATTTTATTTTTATTGAAAAAGGTAAAATTGATAAAATAACAATAGATAGAAATAATGCTATAACTCCACCTAATTTATTAGGAATTGATCGAAGAATTGCATAAGCAAAAAGGAAATATCATTCTGGTTGAATATGAACTGGGGTTACTATTGGATTTGCTTGAATAAAATTGTCAGGATCTGATAATAAATATGGTTCTAGTATACTTAATATAAATAGTATTATTAATATAATTGAAAATCCTATTAAATCCTTAATAGAAAAGTAAGGGTGAAAGGGAATTTTGTCAATATTTGAATTTATTCCAATTGGATTATTAGATCCTGTTGTATGAAGAAAAAATAAGTGAATAATTGTTATTATTATAATAACAAATGGTAAAAGAAAATGTAGTCTAAAGAATCGTGATAATGTTGCGTTATCCACTGCAAAACCCCCTCAAATTCAATTAACTAATATTAATCCAATATATGGAATTGCTGATATTAAATTTGTAATAACTGTTGCTCCTCAAAATGATATTTGTCCTCATGGTAAAACATATCCTAAAAATGCTGTTGCTATAGTTATTAATATAATAATTAATCCTACTATTCATGTTTTTATATATTTGTATGACCCATAGTATATACCACGTCCTGTGTGTAAATATATACAAATAAAAAATATTGATGCTCCATTAGAATGCAAAGTTCGTATTATTCAACCATAATTTATATCTCGTATAATGTGATTTACTCTAATAAATGCTATTTCTACATTAGATGTATAATGTATAGAAATAATAATACCTGAAATTAATTGAATTGTTAAGCATAAACCTAAAATTGATCCAAAATTTCATCATATTGATAAATTTAATGGTGCTGGTAAGTCAATTAATGAATTATTTACAATTTTGAGTAATGGATTAGATTTTATAAAAGATTTATTCATAGTTTTTTGATCGTAATGGTCCTTCATGATGTTTAACAATTTTTGAAATTACAATTATTGTTAGTAATAGATATAAAACCAAAATTATTGTTAATAATATTGATTTTTTATTATATAATTTTATTATAGACGTTCTTTCTATAGTTATATTAATTATTTCTTGTATCTCATTAACTTGATTCTCGTTTATTATTTCTTCTATAATTATAATTAAAATAATAAGTATTAATGTTAAATTTATTTTTAATTTAAATTTTTCATTTGAAGCAATTCTTGCTATATAGGTAAATACAATTAGTAATCCCCCAATTATTATTAAGAAAGTAATTATAGGAAATCATGATGAAAATATTATTTTATTTATTAATATTGTTATTATAGTTGTTTGTATTAATAAAATTACTCCTATAGCTAGTGGGTTTATTAAGAATGGTACTATAGTTATTGTAAACATTATTATTTTAATTAAATAAATTTTGATATCAGTATATATTTTATAAAAATATAGATTTTGGGAATCTAAGATACGTTAATAGTTACGTTATACTGATGTTTTAGAGGTTTATTTACCTAATTTTAGTTTACAAAACTAATATTTTTATTAAATTATTAAAACTAATGAATTTGGCTCTTTTTTATTATATATTTATTTTTTCTGTTTTTTCTTTTATTTTTATTCGTAAACATTTGCTTTTATGTTTGCTAAGATTAGAATTTATAGTTTTATCACTTTTATTTTTGATTATACTATATTGTTTAATATTTTTTAGTATAAATTTTTATTTATATGTTTTTATAATAACCTTTTATGTATGTGAAGGTGTCTTAGGTTTAGGTGTATTAGTAAGAATAATTCGTTTTCATGGAAATGATTATATAAATTCTTTATTTTTATGATAAAATTTATTTTATTTATATTTTTTATGATCCCTATAGTATTTTTTAAAAATATATGATATGTTTCTCAGTTTTCTATTTTAGTATTAATTTTTATATTTTGTTTTTTAAATAGTAATTTTTTTTATTGTAATATTTCTTATTATTTTGCTTCTGATTATATTTCTTATGGATTAATTATTTTAAGTTTATTAATTTCTGTTTTAATAATTATTGCTAGATCTAAGATTTATAAATTTATAAATAATTATAATATATTTATTTTTATAAATTTTATACTTTGTTTTTGTTTAATTCTTGTTTTTAGTTTTTCTAATATATTTTTAATATATTTATTTTTTGAATTTAGATTAATTCCCCTAATAATTTTAATTTTTGGTTGAGGTTATCAACCTGAGCGTTTAATTTCAGGATTATATTTATTTTTTTATACTTTATTTGCTTCATTACCTTTACTTATAGTTATTTTATATTTATATTTAAATTATAATAGAATATTTTTTGATATTAATTTTGAATATTCTTATTCTTTTTTGATACATTTTTGTATAATTTTTGCGTTTATAGTAAAATTACCTATATTTATATTTCATTTTTGATTACCTAAGGCTCATGTTGAGGCCCCAATTTCTGGATCAATAATTTTAGCTGGTTTAATATTAAAAATTGGTGGTTATGGTTTGATTCGTTTTATATTTGTTTATGAAAATATTTTTATTAAATATAGATATATTTGGTATTCATTGTCAATTGTGGGTTCAATTTTAGTTAGCTTAATTTGTTTAATTCAAGGAGATGTAAAGTGTTTAATTGCTTATTCTTCAGTTGCTCATATAGGAATATGTTTAATAGGTTTATTAACTATAACTAAATTAGGACTTTATGGTTCTTATTTAATAATATTAGGTCATGGATTTTGTTCTTCTGGATTATTTTGTTTAGCAAATATTTCTTATGAGCGTATACTAAGTCGTAGATTTTTTTTAAATAAAGGACTTATATTATATATACCAAGAATATGTATAATTTGATTCTTTTTTTGTTCTTTTAATATAGGTTGTCCTCCTAGAATTAATTTTATTAGTGAAGTTTTTATTATAAATAGAATATTTTCTTATTGAAATTATTCTATATATTTTATTTTATTTATTTCTTTTTTTTCTGCTTGTTTTAGATTTTACTTATTTAGATTTACTCAGCATGGAAAATTTCATTATATATATAGATGTTCTGATTGTATAATTCGAGAATATCTTTTAATAATTATTCATTTAATTCCATTAATTGTTGTTATTATAATTTTATCATTTTTTTTTAGATAATTTAAGTAGTTTATTAAAATAAAGAGTTGTGGTTTCTTAGATGGTATTATTCCCTTAAATTTTGATTAAAATTAATTTTAATTTTTATTGATTTATAATTATATTATTAATTTCATTAATTTTTTTTTCTTTTGGTGTTTTTTATATAATTGAAGATTATGTCTTGTTATTAGAATGAAAATTTTTTTTTTTTAATTCTGTTTCTGTTTATTATGTAATTATTTTTGACTGAATTTCATTAATTTTTTGTTCTATTGTTTTGTTAATTTCGTCTATAGTAATTTTATACAGAATTAATTATATTGGTATTAATAGATATTCTTCTAATCGTTTTCTTTTTTTAGTAATTTTATTCATTTTAAGAATAATTTTAATAATTTTAAGACCTAATTTAGTTAGAATTATATTAGGTTGAGACGGTTTAGGATTAGTTTCTTATTGTCTTGTAATTTATTACAGTTCTATAAAAAGTTACTTAGCCGGTTTAATTACTTGTTTAACTAATCGTTTAGGTGATATTGGTTTACTAATTTCTATTTGTTGAATTATATCCTATGGTAGATGACATTTTATGTATTATACAAATATATATAGAAATTATATTTTTTATATAGTTATTATTTCTTGTTTTACAAAAAGTGCTCAAATTCCTTTTTCTTGTTGATTACCAGCTGCAATAGCAGCTCCTACTCCTGTTTCTTCTTTGGTTCATTCTTCTACTCTTGTAACTTCTGGTGTTTATTTATTAATTCGATTTTATAATAGATTAAATTTTATAAATTATTTTTTTTTGTTTATTAGAATAATAACTATAATTTTTTCGTCTTTATGTGCAAGTTATGAATTTGATTTAAAGAAAATTATTGCCTTATCAACTTTAAGACAATTAGGTTTAATAATAAGTTCTTTATTTATTGGTATAGTTGATCTTTCATTTTTTCATCTTTTAACTCATGCAATATTTAAATCTTTACTTTTTCTTTGTTCTGGTATTTTTATTTTTTATATAAACGATAATCAAGATATTCGTATGATAGGTTCAGTATGTTCTTTTATACCATTTACTACTTCTTGTTTTAATATTTCTAGACTTACTCTTTGTGGAATTCCTTTTTTATCTGGTTTTTATTCTAAGGATTTCTTAGTTGAAAATATATCTTTTATTAGATTAAATTTTGTTGTTTTTTTTTTGTTTTATTTTTCCTTAGGTTTAACAGCTTGTTATAGCTCACGATTATTTTATTATAGAATAATTTCTAATTTTAAATTTATTCCTTATAATTTTGTAAAGTGTGGGTTTAATTATATAAAAATTAGAATTTTTATTTTAACTATCTTTTCTATTTTTACTGGTGGTATTTTAATATGAATAATAAATTTTGATTTAATTTTTGTTATTTTACCAATAAAAATTAAAATTATATGTCTTCTTATTGTAATTTTAGGTTTATGATTTGGATTAGAATTATTTAATTTTAATTATTTTTTTAAATTAAATTACTATCTTTTTAATAGATATATATGATTTATATTTAGTTATTCTTTCTATATATATAAATTTGTTTATAAGTCAAGTTTTTATAATTTTCATCAGGTATCTTCTTGGGGTGAATATTATGGTGGATATGGTATATCATTTTATTTATTAAAACTATCAAATTCTGTACAATATTATTCTTCAAATAATTTAAAATTATTTATAATTTCTTTTTTAATATGATTTATTTATATAATTTATTTTAATAGCTTATAGTTAGAGCGTGATATTGAAGATATCAATGAGAATATATTTTCTTAAAGTAATTCATAGGTTAAATTAAGCCTTTTTTTTAATGAAAATAAAATGTTTTATATAAACTATATGAATAAAGAGATAAACGGAATTTAACCGCTTTAAAAATTAGTTAGCAGCTATTTTTATTCTTAATCTCTTTTAATTGGAATAAATATTCAATTTTCTTATTAACAATAAGTTACCTCTATTTTGGCTTCAATTAAAACATGAGGAATAATTTTTCCTTAAATTTAGGTCGAAACTAAATGTAAATTTACTTCTTTGTTAAAAATTAGCTATTTAGCACTTCTTAATTGCAAATTAAGTATTATAATTAATTATAATTCCAATTTATTAATTTGTTCAATTTAATATTCCATTATATCATTCATGAAATAATCCCAAGATTAAAATTAATACAAATATTATTGACGTAATTAATCAGTATATTATTATAGAAGATTTTAATGTAAATACCATTGGAATAATAATAATAATTTCAATATCAAAAATTAAAAAAATTACAGCAATTAAAAAAAAATGAATAGAAAATGGTAATCGTTTATAGGATATAGGATTAAATCCACATTCAAAAGGAGTTGATTTTTGTGTATCAATAATAGACTTTTTTCTTACTAAGATAATTAGTAAAGTAATTATAATAACTAGAATAGCAATAATTATTGAAAATAAAATTAATTTATTAATTATTCTATTTAATATTAAACCTTCAAGTTGGAAGCTTGTTATACTTTTTATAATAATAGAATTATTTACCTCATCAGTATACAGAAATATATAAGAAAAGTCATACTACATCAACAAAATGTCAATATCAAGCTGATGCTTCAAATCCTATATGATGATATTTAGAAAAATGTAATTTAATTATTCGTAATAATGATACTATAATAAAAATAGTTCCAATTATTACATGAATTCCATGAAATCCTGTTCTCATAAAAAAAGTTCTACCATAAATAGAATCTGAAATACAAAAGGGGGATTCAATATATTCATATAATTGAAGAATAGAAAAATATAAACCTAATAAAATAGTTAAAATTGTACTTTGAATTATTTGATTATAATTTATATTATAAATAGAATTATGGGCTCAAGTTATTGAAATTCCTGAAGATAAGAGAATTATAGTATTAAGTATTGGAATATTTATTGGATCAAATGTTTTAATTCCCAATGGTGGTCATTGAAGTCCAATTTCCATTGTTGGTGCTAATCTTCTATGAAAAAAAGCTCAAAAAAATGAAGAAAAAAATAATACTTCCGAAATAATAAATAAAATTATTCCTAGTTTTATTCTTAAGCTTACTTTTTTTGTATGTAGTCCTTGAAAAGTAGATTCACGAGTAACATCTCGTCATCATTGAAATATAGTTAAAATAATAATAGTAAATCCTAATATAAATAAACTTATATTAATTTTATGAAATCATATAATTATTCCTGATGTAATAGTTATTACTCCAATAGATCCAGTAATAGGTCATGGGCTATTATCAACTAAATGAAATGGGTGATTATTCATTTAAACTTCTCTTGAATATAAATTTATTAAAGTTATGAAAACATAAGATTGAATAATAGTAACAGCTGTTTCAAAAATTATTAAAATTATAAATATAATTATACATGATATAACTATAAATGAATTATTAGCATTATTTCCTAATAATGATATTAATAAATGTCCTGCAATTATATTTGCAGTAAGTCGAACAGCTAATGATCCAGGTCGAATTAAGTTTCTAATTGTTTCAATTATTACTATAAATGGTATTAAAATTGATGGTGTACCAATTGGTACTAAATGTATAAATATATGATTAGTATTATTAATTCAACCATAAATTATAAATCCTATTCATATAGGTAAAGCTAATGAAAGTGAAAATACTAGATGAGATGATGCAGTAAAAATATATGGTAATAATCCTATAAAATTATTAAATAAAATTATAATAAATATTCTTAATATAATTAATCTTATTCCATTATATTTTATAAGAGAAATTAATTCTAAATGAAGTTTATTTAAAATTAAATCAAATAAGATTATATTTTTGTTTTTTAAAAATCAAAATTTTTTTGGAAATAAAAAAGGAAAAATTATTACTCTTACTCAATTTAATGAAAAAATTCCAGTACAAGGATCAAATACTGAAAATAAATTAGTTATCATTTTCAATTTATTTGAAGAGTTTTTATTTTATTAATTGTAATAATTTTATTAAGTATATTAAAGTATATCATTGAATTAGTTAAAATTATTGAAAAAATAAATAAAATTATTAATAATGTTCATCATATTGGTGCTATTTGTGGCAAAAAAATTATTAATAATAATATTTATAGTTTGACAAACTAATGTTTTAAATTTAAACTAAATCTTTTCATTAAGGATAGTTGCTATTTATCATAATTTGGTTTAAGAGACCAATACTTGCTCTTAAGTATCTTAATGAATATTTATTAATTCATGAAATAAATGATTTTAAGTTTGTTCTTTCTAAAACAATTGGTATAAATCTATGGTTTACACCACAGATTTCTGAACATTGTCCAAAAAATAGCCCAGGACGGTTTATTAAAATTGATCCTTGATTTATTCGCCCTGGTGATGCATCAATTTTAATTCCCAATGACGGAATTGTTCATGAATGAATTACATCAGTTGATGTCACTAAGATACGTGTATTAATATTATAAGGTAGAATAATTCGATTATCTGTATCAAGTAATCGAAATTCATTTAATTCTAATTCATTAGTTGGTTTTATATATGAATCGAATTCAATTTTTTTAAAGTCTGAATATTCGTAAGATCAAAATCATTGATGTCCAATTGCTTTAATTGTTACAAGAGGATTATTAATTTCTTCTAATAAATATAAAATTCGTAAAGATGGTAAAGCAATAAAAATTAATAAAAAGGCTGGTAAAATAGTTCAAATTAATTCAATTATTTGTCCCTCTAAAAGAAATCGGTTGATTAACTTATTTATTATAAGTGAAATTATTATATATCTTACCACTACTGTAATTATGGTAATAATTATTATTGTATGATCATGAAATAAAATTAATTGTTCTATAATTGGTGAAGTTGCATCTTGAAATGATCATATTAATCATGATGAAATTTCTAAAAAAATAATAATATTTATAAATGAATCTTAAATTCATTGCACTAATCTGCCATATTAGATTTATAAAATTAATAACGGCAATTCATAGTATGAGTGTTCTTTTGGTGGTAATTTTTGAAGTCACTCAATTGATGACATATTATTATTTGAAAATAATCCAATTCGTTTAGAGATTATTCTCTCTCAAATAATAAAAATTATAATTATTACTCTAACTAATGAAATTAATCTTCCAATTGATGAAATTGTATTTCAAATAGTATAAAAATCTGGATAATCAGAATATCGTCGAGGTAATCCTCTTAAACCTAAGAAATGTTGTGGAAAAAATGTTAAATTTACCCCTGTAAATATTATGAAAAATTGTATTTTTAATCATTTAGGGTTTAATGTTAAACCTGTAAATAATGGATATCATTGAATAAAGCCAGCTATAATTGCAAATACTGCTCCTATAGATAATACATAATGAAAATGTGCTACTACATAATAAGTATCATGTAAAACTACATCAATTGAAGAATTAGATAAAATAATTCCTGTTAAACCCCCTATACTAAATAAAAAAACAAATCCTGATGATCATATTATTGAAATTCTAATTTTAGTTGATACACCATGTATTGTTGCTATTCAGCTAAAAATTTTAATTCCAGTTGGAACTGCAATAATTATAGTAGCAGATGTAAAATAAGCACGAGTATCTACATCTATACCTACAGTAAATATATGATGTGCTCATACTACAAATCCTAGTAATCCAATTGAAAGTATAGCATATACTATACCAATATATCCAAATGATTCATTTTTACCTCTTTCTTGCACAATAATATGAGAGATTAAACCAAATCCAGGAAGAATAAGAATATAAACTTCAGGATGTCCAAAAAATCAAAATAAATGTTGATATAAAATAGGATCACCTCCACCGGCAGGATCAAAAAATCTAGTATTAATATTACGATCAGTTAATAATATAGTAATAGCACCAGCTAAAACTGGTAGAGATAGTAATAAAAGTAAAGCAGTAATTACAACTGATCAAACAAATAATGGAGTTCGATCTAGATTTATTCCTATTCTTCGCATATTAATAACAGTAGTAATAAAATTAATGGCTCCAAGAATTGATGAAATTCCTGCTAAATGTAGTGAAAAAATTGTTAAATCTACACTTGATCCTGAGTGGGCAATATTAGATGATAGGGGTGGGTAAACTGTTCATCCAGTTCCTGCACCTATTTCTACTGTTCTTCTAATCATAAGCATAATTAAAGAGGGAGGAAGTAATCAAAATCTTATATTATTTATTCGAGGAAATGCTATATCTGGAGCACCAATTATTAGTGGAAGTAATCAGTTTCCAAATCCACCAATTATGATAGGTATTACTATAAAAAAAATTATGATGAAAGCATGAGATGTAACAATAACATTATATAATTGATCGTTATTGAGAAAAGCTCCTGGTTGGGCTAATTCAATTCGAATAATTATACTAAGCATTATACCTACTATACCAGATCAAATACCAAAAATGAAATATATAGTTCCAATATCTTTATGGTTGGTAGAAAATAATCATTTATTCATGATCATGATGTCTGATTAAAGTAATAAACTGTAAATTTATTTAAGAATTAACTATTCTCTTGATAGGTCTTATAGTTTAATAAAAACTTTAAATTGCAAATTTAATATTGATCTTTATCTAAGACTTACCTAACAAATTGGTTTTTTTAACTTTGAAGGTTGATAGTTTCTATAACTTAAAATCTTAGTATAAAGATTTTACTAGAATTAAAATTGAAAGAACTGTAGTATTTATAACAGTTAATAGAATTAATGAATATCTTAAAGATAACAAATTTCATTTTATTAAAATTGATCTAATTATAATTGATATATATGTTGATCGAATATAGTAGAATATTACAATTAATGATGAAATCATTATTAATAACAATAATAAAATTTGTTTATTGAGAATTATAAATTCAAATAGTATTAGTTTTCTTAAAAAACCTAATATAGGTGGTACTCCACCAAATGATATTATTATTAATCAAAAGGAAATTTTTGTTTTTAAATTAAAATCATTAATCATAATTTGATTTAAATAATGAACATTTAATTTTTGAATTATAAAAATTACACACAGTAATATAAATCTGTAAATTATTATATAAATCAATCATAAAGACATTTCTCTAATACAAGAACAAGTAAACCCCAAATTATAAATTGATGAATAACCTAAAATTTTTCGTATAGAATTCTGGTTAATACCTAAAGTTGCCCCAACAACTAAAGATAATATAACTGGAATTCATACTAAAATATTGATATATGCTAAAATTATTAGAGGAGAAATTTTAATTAAGGTTAATAAAATGAAGATTGCACTGTAATCAAGACCTTCAATAATTCTTAATACCCAATTATGAAAAGGAGATATCCCAATCTTTAATATTAATGAAGTAATCATAAAAAAAGTTCTTATTTTGATTGTTATTAGTATAAATATAAAACCCAATATTAATATTGATGATCTTATTCCTTGAATAATAAAATATTTTATTATACATTCTGAGCTTAATAAATTTTTTCTGATTATAAGAGGAAGAAAAGACATTAATCTAATTTCTAACCCTGATCACATTATTATTCAATTATTTGAACAAATACAAACTATAATCCCAATAATTATAGTTGTATTGTATAATAATTTAGTTGAATTTAATATAATTAAAAAGAAGAAAATTTTATTTCTATATTTAGGGTATGAACCTAATAGCTTAAATTAGCTTATCTTTTTATAAATTAGTGTAAGATGCACATGAATTTTTGATATTCAATGATAAGTTTAATTCTTAAATTTATAAGAACACTAAGTGTATAATTTATTCTATCAAAATAATCCTTTTTTTCAGGCATCTTACATATATATGATTTTATAAAATATAAATAATAGAAAAAGTTTAATCGGTCTCCATTTCTCTAACAAACTATTTTTTATAAAATTATTTTATTTAAAAATTTTAAAATTTAAAAAATATTAAAATTGAATTTCTATTTTTGCCTTTTATACTAAATTTTGAGGTAAACCTTAATTTTATAAAAAATTTATTAAAAAATTATTTAAAAACAAATAATAAGACTTTTAAGTATAATAAATATAAATATATATTAAATAATTTAATAAATAATAATATTAATATATATAATAAATATAAATATATATTAAATAATTTAATAAATAATAATATTAATATATATACATAATTATTAATATATATATATTATTATTAAATCTTCCCTTTATATTAAAAGGGAAGATTTATATATAATAAATATAAATATATATTAAATAATTTAATAAATAATAATATTAATATATATA